AGGCAAGTGGTTCTGGTAGCTCAGCTGGTTAGAGCAAAACAAGCAACGGATTGAGCAACTAGCGCGAAAGCCGTCGCGCATCCGTTTTCTTGCTGGACTGCAAATCCTTTTTTTCTTGTTTCAGTGGGAAGAGCAAGGGGCATTGCCCTTGAAATCCTTCAGTGGTTCGAATCCACATCTGAGCGTCTTTTTTTCGGTATGCCGCTCCGCGAGCAAGGAGCGCCGCGAGGAGAGCGAGAGAACGAAGTGGGTTTTGGTGATGTCGGAATTTGCACCTATTTGTATCTATTTAGTGATCAGTCCGCTAGTTTCTTTGATTCCACTCGGTGTTCCTTTTCCATTTGCTTCCAATAGTTCGACCTATCCAGAAAAATTGTCGGCCTACGAATGTGGTTCCGATCCCTCCGGCGATGCCAGAAGTCGTTTCGATATACGATTTTATCCGGTTCCTATTTTATTTATTATCCCTGATCCGGAAGTCACCTTTTCTTTTCCTTGGGCAGTACCTCCTAACAAGATTGATCTGTTTGGATCTTGGTCCATGATGGCCTTTTTATTGATTTTGACGATTGGATCTCTCTATGAATGGAAAAGGGGTGCTTCGGATCGGGAGTAACCACTTTAGAAAGGGCAAAGGGGGGAAGGACATTGGAAAGAGGGATGAGAAACTTTAGCATTCTAAAGATAGAGCGTTTTTTTTCCAAGATAATTGGCCAGTTCCTTTTAAAAGGAGACTGGCAGTTCGTCACCGACTGGTGGCCGGACTTTCTGTTATGTAGTACAGTAGTGATGATTCTCTTTCTTTTCTTTTTGTTTTTCTGGAAACCACAGAGGAACAAAAAGAGAAATCCAATCGGGATCGGGCTAATGGCTTTTGGTGGCATCCTGGGTGTCTTTTTCTTTCTCGATGACCACGTGTCTTTTTGCAATGATGACGAGGAAGAAAGGGGCAGAGAGATCATCGAAATTCCCTCTAGCCCGGAGCCAGAGGGCACAACCCCACCCGTGGTGGAGGAGCACTTCGCAAATCTGGGGCCGCTCATGGATATTCCCCCTTTAACGGAAAGTCCACCCGCTGGTCCTTCCTTAGCGCCAGAACAAGAAAAAAGGGAACAAGCCCCCTCTATTGGGGTAAACCTCGATCCATCCCAGAGTAGCCGCCGGCTGGACGGCGGCGAACAGGGGGGAAACTCCTCAAAACGACGTGTGCGTGTCGAGATGGAGGAATCCGACACGCGGTGGAAAGTAGCAAAACAGTCTGCAGAGGCAGGCTTCGAAGGAAATAGGCGGGCAAAGCTACTGCAAGCGCTCGAGGCTTCTCCTTTTGAGACCGCGAAAGCAGAGCTGGTTACCGGAATTGGGGCTAATTCCGAGTTTCGGCTCGCACTGATTAGGTCTCTCTATGTCAGCCCCTTGACGGGGAAACGGGGGGCTCTCGAAAAGACGATAGAGGCCATCTTGCAATGCCAAGGGAAGCCCACAAACTCCCTAGGGTCTTTCCTAGATCTTAAATGTGATCTGGAGCACCCCGAAAAAATCAAGACCGCTCTCCGTCCATATTTAGGACGGGTCGGGCGGGTTTATAAGGAATAAAAACCTTCCGTCGATTTATCCACACTTCCATGACTTCTAGAGGAAAGCTAACTGCTTGCTGGCTGGGAGCTGTATGAGCGGTAACGTCCACGTACGGCTCCGTGAGAAGGTGGACGGAAATGGCCTTGTTGTACCTCACTCCCGTCTTCAATGGGGTCTGCTCTTTTTTTTTTAGGAGAGTATGCCAATATGATCTTAATGAGGTGCGGGGCTTTGCATCTGACATTCGTTGGGCTTTCCTCTGCGGGAGCCCGCGTCCCGGCCTTTTTGTGCAATAAACCCCTCCGGCCGAAGACTAGTGATAGGTGGTCCCGCGGAGCTTTCGGAGAAGGGTAGCCTAGTGTGTAAGCACAGCAATGAACCGCGGCGAACCCTCAGACGACTTCTAAGATAAGGGGGGGAGATCCTCAGTAGTGGGGACCCTTTGACTCTTCCACTGACTTATATATGTACCGAATGCTCATACGGGAAAGTGAACTCCTGGGTCTGGAACCTGGGGGTTGCTCCGAGAAAAAATCCTTTCTTTCTCGTTCACTCCAGGGGGTGCGGACACACCTGCGCGGATTACAGGTGACGGTTACAAGAATGGCGGGGAAGTGAAGAGTACCCGACGACATTCAGGGATGAATGTAGACCCATCGGGCGGGGATAATCATTCCGGTCCTGGGAGAGGTGGCGACACCAGTCTGAGCTGAGGGAAGCCAGCCAATTGAGTCACTGAAACGACCGCAGGAGGCGCACCCTAAGCCCAGCTTCTCGGAGCTGCTATTGCGAAATACGGCTTCCTTAATATCCAAATTTCAACAAGGGGGCTGGGCTGCTCGCCTTCATAGAAAGGCGACCGGGCCTAGATTAGATGTTCGCCTTTTTATAGAATAGAAAGAGAAGGTAAAGGGGGGGTTTGGAGATTCTTGAAAGAATGCATGGCTTCCTCCTATTCCGCTTCAACAGAAGCCCTGAAAATCCTGCTGCTATGGCAGCAAGGGTTATCCATTTCATAGGCGAGGGTGGGGGAGAAGCAAGCCGAACCTCTGATCGACCCGGACACGTCAAAAATTCTCGGCGTCGAGAGAAAGACGAGATTCAGTAAGTAATTCAGTGAGTGCTTTCTTTTATAAGAAGAGCGTCGGCTTGGAAGAAGAAAATGAAATACGAACAACCGCGCTGGTCGTAATAGATCGACTTGAATGCGTCTTCTTGCTCCAGCATTCAAGTTCCATTTCAAGGGAGGACGACGTACCATGATACTTTCTGTTTTGTCGAGCCCTGCTTTGGTCTCTGGTTTGATGGTTGTACGTGCTAAAAATCCGGTACATTCCGTTTTGTTTCCCATCCTAGTCTTTTGCGACACTTCTGGTTTACTTATTTTGTTAGGTCTCGACTTCTCCGCTATGATCTTCCCAGTAGTTCATATAGGAGCTATTGCCGTTTCATTCCTATTCGTGGTTATGATGTTCAATATTCAAATAGCGGAGATTCACGAAGAAGTATTGCGCTATTTACCAGTGAGTGGTATTATTGGACTGATCTTTTGGTGGGAAATGTTCTTCATTTTAGATAATGAAACCATTCCATTACTACCAACCCACAGAAATACGACCTCTCTGAGATATACGGTTTATGCCGGAAAGGTACGAAGTTGGACTAATTTGGAAACATTGGGCAATTTGCTTTATACCTACTATTCCGTCTGGTTTTTGGTTTCTAGTCTTATTTTATTAGTTGCTATGATTGGGGCTATAGTACTTACTATGCATAGGACTACAAAGGTGAAAAGACAGGATGTATTCCGACGAAATGCCTTGGATTCTAGGAGGACTATAATGAGGAGGACGACAGATCACGATCTACTAAAAGGAGAAATTGTGGTTCGAGTCCACGTCGTGAGATGGCCAGTGATCTTTAGCTGGTCATGGCCATAATGTGCTTTTTTCCTCGGATTCATTGGAACCCTATTTTTCCTCGCGAAAATGGTTCCTGTAAAGCAAACTAAGAGCGGGGAAGGAACTAGGGCGGGCATAAGCTCACCAATTAGGATGCGTGATTGACGCATCTTTTTTTTCAAATGATCAGGGCTTTTCCTCTGGGGCTGGGAGGGTAACAACCAGGGAAGGGCATCTGCTCTCCAATTTCTATTCTTTGTTATCCGTACCGAACTTATCTGTTCCAAACGCGAGAGTCATTCTTTCGATTCAGTAGAGCGATAATCCAAATTTAAGGAGTATACTGGGCGAATTCTTCTAAGAAATAAGAAAAGTAGGGCAATAGTTGACTCTTCACACTTACCCTATCTCAGCTTTCATTGAAAATCGCGTCAATAAAATGATCAAAAACCACCAGGTCGAGTTCGCTTCTCCCTTCCTTTTGGTGTTTAGGATGTTAAGTTGATATAAGAAGAGAGGAAAGGGGAACTGCTTGACAAGACTAGCTAGGCTGACCTTCCAGCCATACTCCATCCAAAGGCCCACGAACGGAAGTGCTAAAGGTTTCATGTGATGCTGACCTCAATGAACCAGACCTCGAGAATTCGTTCATCCCTTCGCTCCGAGGATTGGTCGAGTACTTGGCCACATGCATGAGTAGGCCTGTTGCCGGGATGTCCCATTAAAAAGGCAGGTCCCATATTTGAAATAAGAAAATCAGATCAGATAGCGCTCAAGAGGAGAGTCTCCATACGAGAAATCCTTCACTCGCAGGGAATTCAAATAGATGTGTTGAAGATCATCAAAGAAAGGAAAAAGACTAAATTCGATCCATCTCCTCCCTTTTCTTTAAACCAAGAGCTACTCCTCCCTTTTCTTTTTTGATTTCATTTCAATACGATTTCGTTTGTGTTCATGTTTTCAATTTAGAACCCCACGGAAGTGAATAGAAAAAAGCAAAATACCCCTGTGATACGCCTTCCTTTACCTATTTCTAGATAGATTGATGTTCAATGGAGGGAAACTTGCCATTCCTTCTTTCCTTTGAAATTGTACATGTTTTTTATTCTTAACTAATTGTATCCTTTTTGTTCCCATCGAGCTTTCTTGCCTAGTGACTAAGGATTTTCACACTTGTTGTGTCTAGGCTGCTAAGATTTTCTCATAAAACACTAACAGAAGTGTTAGAGGGATTCACTTTCGATAAGAATCCAAAAGCAAGTTCCCTATACTACCTTCTTTCCCTCCTCTGTTTCTGTCTTTAAGAGGCTGTGCATCCGGCAGGAATCGAACCTACTTTTTGACCCATTTTTTCTTTCTAGGTTGGTGGGCGCTTTCACCATTCAGCCATGGATGCTTTAGCGAGTGAACTAGGTTTTTATTTGAGAGCGAACTAGGTTTTTAGTGGTATTCCTTCTCGAGCTTCTATTTCTTCCGTTAAGGGAGATTCGGGAAAAGATGGAATAGGAAGACGTGTTTCCAGAACGAACAAGATACGGGTAGAGAAGGGGAAGTTAGCAAAGTTAGACAAGATTGGAATGGGCATAGGAACATGTATTGATGTACCAGATCGGCTAATGCTCCCAGGTTGATGCGATGTATTCCACCAGTTGACTGGAGACTTTATTATTGGTATATCGATCGGTCCAGCACGGATTGAAATAGGAGCCGGTTCGACAGGAAGCTTTTGAAAACGCAGTGCACCCAGGTAAATAAGGAACAAGATGAATACAGAAGTTAAACGAGCATCCCACACCCGAAAGGTACCCCACATAGGCCTTCCCCGAAACCCCCCAGTCACTAACGTAAACAAAGTAGAAAAAGCACCAATTTCTGTACCGGTTCCGGAAGAGCGAAGAAAAAGGGGATGTTTTGTTAATGGGAACAAGGAACTGTTTATAGCTGTCGCGATATAAATAACTATACTCATCCGAGCTGCAGGAACATGTACATACGAAATACGAGAATTTCCACCTTGTTGAAGATCTGGTGGTGCTACCCGAAGACTTAAATGAATAGCCATCGCTGTTAAGAACAACCGAGATCCAATGAGAATTTGCGCGTAGCTTTTTGTCTTTGACATAAAAAAATAAGGTTGTAATAACGAAACTGACATTTTGTTTTCCTTGCCTTGCAAGTGGAACAAGAAAGACTATCTAGTTATTTTGATTCTATAAACAATCAAAGGATTTCGCATGCTTTCCATGGAATGACGGAATTCCCCTTGCTTAGTTTTCGCTCCGCTCGTGCGTGGCACTCCTTGCTTGCGGAGCGGCATATCGGAAAAATAAGGATTGACTTTCTATACGGGCCCGTCCCCTCTTACCCCTAACTAACAATTATGCTGCTCTCGCCTTTTTGTAATCTTATCTTTCCAAAATGCGCTACTAATTTTTACGGCCTCCTAAGTCACCCTATCCACTCTCGTCCTGTTTTCGGGTTCCCTTTCAGGGGAGGAGGATATTTCGATGATTTCTCCCTCCGTAGGTGGAAAACGCGTGGGTGAGTAGAGTCTGTGCTTTGCTTTGGGGGGCACCGGCAAGAAGCTTCTCGGCCACCCTACTCTGACTTGATTAGCTACTAGTAACTAGGATCGTTCAAACAGTCAGTCAGCAATGCGTACTTCTTTCCTAGTTGAGTGGATCTGCGTAGCAGAGCCCAATCTTCTACCACAAGCTCTGACCTGACTTGTTGTACTTGATTCACCCACGTAAATAGACAACTTGGATAAGGGCTTTCATCCCATAAAAGAGAAGTGAGTCCGCATGTCGGCAAATGATTTGGAATTGGAATTGAAACTGGCTACAGAGGAAACCGAAGCCCTAACTCCCCATTCTTTCTATCTTACATCGCCATCGAGCCCTGGCTGTAGAGTCACTGGTTTCTAATCGCAATGGATTTCAGTTTTCTTTGGCTTTTCCATTCGCTTCGTTCAACCCTGATCTGGATAGATAGCTCGGCTTCTATTAGCTGAGAATGGTTTTGTCAAGGAAAGGTTTCGCTATACAACAACAATGAACTCACTTCTGATCAAATTGGATTGGATGAATCGGTAATCTTTCCCTGTCTTGTGAGAGAGAGTCACTTGCTGTATTGAGAGCGGGTGGGTGACATGCATTAAGCGAAATCAGTTGTTATGTTTTTGATCTTCTTTGCGCGAGAAGACCCTTGACTGAGGAGACGTGTTTGGCTTGGATGATGCCGCTATGCTCCTATTCACTTTCAGAGACCGCTACCGCTCTGAGTTTGCCGGTTTTGCGGCAACCCTTTCACTAAGAACATTTTAGCCATTAACGAAATGCCACTATTCCACAATGCTTCTTTGATTTATGTGTAGAAGCGGTAGTAGTGAAGAAAATGGAGGGAGAAGAAAGAAAGCGATGTGACACGAGAATAGATCACATCCGACAGCCAGCCATGCCATTAGATAGATCCGCTCTGAGTCTTCTGCAGGATGAGATCCGCTTGGTCTTGTGATAGGGGCTTGAGGAGGAAGAAGAGGGGATTTCTTAAAAAAAGAATGAATCTCCTTATTTATAGGGAACAGGACGTGTGACTTCCTCAAACGAAACGAATGTGGCTTTCGCGATAAGGCAAATCCTTCGTTCGGTACAATAAACATATTGAATCTACGCTCGCTCGGCTCGGTGCTGAATGAACTCCTTCATTGATTCCGGGCTGCTCATAGGGGGACTGTGAAAGCAAGCGTAGGAGATCAAAATGTGAGTCCTATGGGTAAAAAGGGGAAGCAGGAAAGGGTTCTGATGTGAATTCTTCTTGTTTGTATATATCTCAGCCCTTGCTTGAAAACCTCAAAATTGACTTGCATCTTCCCTTATCACACTACACTTTCTCTTCCTTATTCCATTTCACTGAGCTAAGCAACACTTTTTCACGTATTCACCCGAGATATTATAGAAATTGGTCATATTGATCTGTCGTCTTGTTCTCGATAGGAACTTGTTGCTGTCTTGGTTGGTTTGAGAGCAGGCACTGTCTATATATCCAAAACCGGAGGAGGGTTTGGATCACAGACGATCGGAGATTTTGGATTGAGATGGATGGTTGTGCTTGAAGTTACGAGTCGGGTAATGCTAAGTTGAATCGGCTGATCCGTTTCATCCTCTTTCGGCAAAGGAAGTTGGACTTTAGTTAGCTAAAAAAAAAGTACCAGCAGCCTGTCTGTGCCCTTTGAGTCTATAGCCGCCAAATCTAAAGATTCCTTAAGTTGTCGTACGGCTTCTTTTTCTTCTTTTGTCAATGATCGGTGACAATGAATGCTACGAATGTTCGCTTCCACTAATTTAGTCTAAGAATTGTGAGGTGCCCATAGCTTCCCGGAAAGAAGAAGAGTCATTGTCGTTTCCTGACCGATATGAATGCACATATTTACCCTCGCCTCGGGAAATACCACCAGTAGAGTCTGCAGAAGGTGTCGTTCAGGAGAGATGCTGGGCTCTAGATATGCGAGTGAGATACCCGCCCTCGGTCATGACCTGGGTTGAAGAAGGAATCTATGTTCTTAGAAGCAAAGAAAGAACTCCGGTATTCCGACCTTAGATTTTTGCTCAAAGAACGAATCAAACCCCTTGTCGAAGCCCTTTATGATAAGCTTCCCTGGATCTGGGAAGTTTCTCTTTCACGGTATTGGGATCGTTTGATCGATTTCCTTGATTTGATCGCTACTTATGGGCGTGCGCTCAAAGGATACAAACAGGGATTCGCAAACAAAAAGGGGAATTCGTAGTCACTTTTTCCTGTCGCGTAAAAAAAAGTCTTTACGCGAGAGCAATAGCGGTTGGGATACATCTGTCTCTTCTGAGCAACCTCTTTTGGATTCTTAAGACCACCCTTGCAGTAGGATACCATCCGCTTTGGGTTCTTTATTATCTCCTTCGAGGGATTTTTAGGATCGTTCAGGCTATATTTAGTCTATTTTGGCTTTTACTGTCTACTTTTCTCAGGGAGATGGTTAAGGACCTCAGAAGATAGAGGAGAGCGCCAGGCGCAGATTTTCGGAATACTTCTACGGGGAATGCTGATTGAATGAGCATTCTCCATATTATGCCTTGAAGAGGACTCGAACCTCCACGCTCTTCAGCACGAGATTTTGAGTCTCGCGTGTCTACCATTTCACCATCAAGGCATCTTGAAAGTGAATCGTATTCCATGAATATGATATCTATCTAATGTGATATATGGAATATATGACAAAGGTGGAGTCTTGGAGTATTTCGATCGATCGGTCATATAGGCCTGAGTCAGACATCAAATAGCTTCGATTTGCATTATCCGTAGGACACCTTATATGTATCAAAATCAATAAGATGTACAATCCAATTTCTCGATTCAATAGAAGCCCAAAGAGGTGCATATGGTACCCAAATAAGAATAGGATAGATATGTCAAAAGCAGGTCTGATTACACCTATTCCTAATCCTAAATAGAATGTAAGGACGTAGGGATTTATATGTAAACATAGTATCCTATTTCCATAGGCTCGAATGACCCCTTCTCATAATAAGAATGTGCACGGTCTGGTCCGGTATGGAATGAACTTAGAATCTGATGATCGAGTCGATTCCATGATTCTAAGTTCATAACCCTAGCGCCCATTCCCATTTTGGGCAGAACAGATCTACTAATTCTTTTATTCCAGTTAGTAAGAGGGATCTTTAACTAAGAAATAGACCTAGCAGCTAAAAGAGGGTATCCTGAGCAATTGCAAGAATGGGTTCATTGATATTCCTGGTAGAGTAGATGCTATCACACATACAGTCATACTCAATTAGATGGAATTGTTTGATCTTAAAGGGGATCCTCTAGAATTTAGCACATAAGGGGTTATTTCTTGGTTTCGTCCAGTCATTAATAACTTGATTATTTGTATTAAACAGAAACCGCAACTGTTCCTACCGCCGCAATTACCTGAAATGGCCCATAGTACCTACACGAGTCAAATATCCAACACCACATTGGTTTGGCTGGTGGAAAAAAATGATTCTAAATCAACCATGCTTACTAAACAACTCAATCATGCACTCGTAATGCTCCATTCGAGGCGTAATACCATAATCTTCACTCATCGAGAACAAGTATCTTTGACCCAGATTAACATATCCTTCACAAATACAAGCTAGCAAGGCACCAAGAAAGTAGAATCCATTCTCTTCATAGCCGAGATGTGGGCTGCTGCGTACAAAAACTTTGCTGTAGTTCTTCTCTAACGGAAGTGCTCTCAAACCAGGAATGGTTTCGTTTACCGACCAGGGGAAACCATCTAGTTCCAACCTCCTTTTCTTCTAGAAAGGAACTCATACTGATGATCGCTACGCCCATACTCGCTTTTACCCTAAAAAATAATGAGAGTTCACATTCATTTAATAATCCAAGTAAAGCATGCAATATTAGAACTGCTAAAAACGTTTCAAAAACGAACTCCTTCCTCTAGAACAACGTTGAAGGCCGAGAATCGAATCTTTAAGCAAAGGGGCAAGGAAATCACATCTTTCTAAGAGGGAAAAGAAGGAAAGAATCTCTGAGCGGGAAGTGGCATATAAAATAGGAAATGAAAGCCTTTTTGACGGGCTGAGCCTATAAGCGACCAGTCTTTTTTATTTGCTTGCTTAAGAAGTCATTGTATGGCTTGAAGCAGTCCCCAAGGCAGTGGTATCATCGGTACTTCTAAAAGCGTAGGCGCCAAAGTCCACTGTCTTCAACCAGAACTACTGGCATCTTCTAAAAACCCTAGAGAGGAAGCCATTCGATCAATCAGGGGAAGGTTCTATATAACTAAAGAGTCGGGTGGAACGAGTGATAGCAGCACAACTATCCGAAGATAGCGATATGGAATACTGGTACATCCTCCCTATTAGAGAATAGTATGTGCATAGTACTTAGTTTGAGATGACTGGAGTAGTCATAAGACTAGGATCTCATGCCTTTGCTACAAAAAAATGTAGCTACGCTTTCATGCGGCTGACCATGTTCTAGTCTAGCACTACGCAGGGTTGGCTGCCTCCCAGTCCCACCACATTAGCCTTATATTTACCAAATGAAAGGGAGATTCAAATGGGTTCTGATTCTTGCTTTCCTCTCTCCTCTAAGCACGGATGGATCGAAACTAAACGAAAGGGAAGTAAAGAGCATTTAGTCAGTCTAAAGCTGCAACTGGTGGATTCACTTTTTCATAGCTCGCTATTACTGCTCACATCTGCCTGTCTTTAAGGGGAGCTGGTGGAGGATTTGGTTTTCTCAATGCCTTAGGCAAGTCATTTCCCTACTTGACTTTTATCCCACTCTTCTTTTTACATCCACTTTCTTATTCACACTAGGCTTGTGCCGTGGATTCTTCTCTGATTTGACTATAGCTGTGTGGTCAATAACCCGCTTTGCTTCCAGTTCTTGGCCTGCTTGCGCCATTTCCGGGACTTCCAATCGGAAAATCTTCTGTTGGCAAGCTCGCATCCTCGTAATGGCTTCCCCCTCGAATGGTAGAAACAGTGAGAAATAAGCTCTCTTCGATAAAGATAGAATGCCACAAAGCCTGTGGTTACAGTAAAGTACACATGTGGATATTCTCTTGCGACACCTGCACTGTCTTCACTCACTATCTTATTGCGGTCATATCTATACTGCTAGCTTTTTATTAGTCTCGGTATAATCACTCGCTGTGTAATTGGCTTTGTTCACTTGGCTCTCGTAGAGGAACAATCAATATTACTATTACGCAAGAGAAGGATCTCCGACATGTATCTGATGAATGGCTAAGCTACCGTCTGAAGGAACTTTCTTCCCCAAGGAAATGCAGATGCAATCTACTTGGAATAAAGGGTCTTGGCATGTAGTTGACTTCATAATGAAGAGCCAGAAGTTTAATGTCACTAGCTTCATTCTTACAGAAATTGATCAAGCTAGAAAGAAGGGATTTCCACAAGAATCTTCTCTTTGCACCACACATCATGAGAATGATATTGAACAAGAGTCAGCTCAGCCTGCCTCTTCCTTTGCTCCCCATTTTGATACTTCTACAAGTCGATCTTCTTACGATGGAAATCACGAAAAAGATCATTCGCTCTTACCTCGTCTGGAGCAGACAAAACGTCTTTTGTTTGGCCTTTGGCCTTTTCATTTCAGTACCGAAGCCGAGTAGATCAATCAGATGACCATGGGTATGGGTCTCTTGTTTCACCTTCAGGTGTCCCATTTCTGCATCCGTTCTTGTAAGCGATAGCGATCCCTTGACAAGAAATCACTTAGATTAATAAGGTTTTGTGACTACGAGTTGCAGAAAGCGGCGCAGCCAATGGCCTGGGCTTTGAGTGGTATGAATTGAATAAAATATCATAATAAGCACGGTCGATCAACATTGGGGTCAGCATTAAGAAAGAGAAACCATGGGATATGGCCACGATGGACTTTTTTGAGGGCCCGGCGCCAGGGAACTATACTCGCTAGCCCAAGCTACTGGTTTGATTTATAGAGTCAAGGGTGAGCATGTGACTGTGACTAAATAGCAGCGTGCCTTTGGCTCGCAGTATTGGAAAAAGATAATAAGCACGGTAGTCGATCGAAGAATAGGTTCCCATCTTGGCACTCTCGCTCAGAGATTCTTTCCTTCTTTTTCTAGTTAGTTGAAAGAAAAGCAATGGGGAAGGTTGGCTTACCAGTTAATTGGTCTGTATCATATCTTGCTATGGTGGGACATCCTCTTCAGTTTAGGTATCCGGGCTGGCTGTTAGCTTTAGTCGTTCGGCACTCTTCCTTCATTCAACAAGGAGAAGTGTCTAATCAAAATCATTGGTTGAGCCTCGCGTATATTATATGATGTCGTCCTGGAATTGAACTAGCGTTTAAGGTCGATCAAGTTCAAACAATTCGGCTCTGCAAGATCAATCAGATATCAAGTAAGAGATAGGCGCTTCCTATTAGTTATAGACTGCTTCTGTGACAAGTGGATCCCTTTAGGTTTAGTTGTTAATTGTACTATTCTCTTCAATAATTAGGTCTTCCGTATTCCTATTGGGGTCAGTGGTCTTCACCACTCACTGAGTCTTGATTCGTTTCATGGGTATTATTTGATGAGTGATCATCAATCTCTTCCATTGCTCCCATGTGCTGCTATACATACAAGGTACATGGGCCATGGGGCCTAACACACACTATACAGCCCAGCCCAATACTCAACACTCCCCCGGCTAAAGATATCTAACATGCCTATCTTGTTACAAATTGCTAAACCCTCACAAGGACCTAGTCGTTTAGTAAAACAATCAGCTACCTGTTCACTATACTTAATGTTAGCCCCTTCTTCGACCGAACAATCTCAATCCGAAGGAAGTATCGAAGAGGTCCAAGATCCTTTACCTCAAATGCTTCTCCCAGTCTTGCCTTCAAACATTTGATTTCTTCAACATCGTCTCCAGTAATCACAATATTATCCACATACACCGCCAAAATGGTGATATGGATTCGTCTATGCCGGTACTGTATGATCTCCATTACACTGAGAGTAGCCCATACCACAAACAACTCTCCTGAACCTGTCCACGCCCGTGGCTACTGCCAAGTTCAAGTTCGTAACCGCTAAAATCACATTCCCATGGAAATGATCAAGAACTTACTTCTTTTGAGATGGCTGTTCCCACTTTGTGGCTTTTTCCTTCAATACATCATTTTGAAGCTGTCGCATATCTTGTCCTCAGAGACACCTAAGCCCGCCCTTGTGTCACAGCATGTCTTAAAAAGAAGGGTACTAAAGCAAAGTTATGGGTCCGGTCATCGACAGAGTCTTCCTAACCAGCTTATAAAAAATATATGTGAATCAACCAGAACAAAGTGTTAGAGAAGCTGCAAAGGAGCAGTCTTATTCCCTTTCATAGTAGAAATGCGAGGACTGATTCTTGTTATTCGACAGGCTCATCCCTCTATCTACAACAACTCTTATCTCTGGGTTCTGACCCTCCTTCAACTGGGGATCAATCTGAAAGCGAATCCCGTTGACCAACTCATTGGGCTCGTGAATCCACCGCTGAAGCTTCGGAATTAGACCTAGGGTCACAAAAACTTTCTCGTTCACTGGAATATAAAAGGGAATCAAAATGCTTAATGTGGTTGGGGAGGAAAGCTGCTTATAAGTCCTCCTCTTCTCTCGCCAAGAGAGTTACAGTCCAGTGTTCTTGAAACAACATACTAGGCAGTTGAGAAAGAATCAAAAAGATTGGTCACCTTAGGGCGGAACTTACGGATTTGAATCGTTTTAGTCAGGAGGATACCCATGCCCAATGGACTTAACACAAACTGAATCTTGTTCTGGTCGTTACAACCTAGTGGTTGGCGCCCTTGCAAAGCGTAGTGCTTCTTTATCCAATTTGGACCCCATACTTTCTTACTTTATAGCAATTAGGTAGAGCCTCGTCCAGGCTGTTTTAGAACTGAAGTCTCGTAGCGACGGTCAGATCTTCAATAATGAACTCAATGGGATCTTCCACCATAGTATGCTTTCTGCTCCTGAGGTGAGACATTGACAATTGCCCCTTCTTTTTAGTAAACTTCGGGTTCGTCAGGTAGTCACCGCGCTCTCAATTTCTTGGACTTGAATGCCTTGCTTCTTAACCACCTTGAGTAGAGTTGGGGGATACCAGACCATGTGAGGCATCATAAACTTGGGTTTTCTTTTCTGGAAAGTATCGTGCAAGAGAGGATCAAAGCTATCGAAAGTATCAACTGCAACGCCAAACCTTTTGGATTGAGGGTCAGGAGAAAGCTAATCCCTCAAAGAGTTGAAGTTGACAGCAAGTGGAGGTGCAACAAAGAAAGCCATCCATCTTAGCAGGAAGTATGTCTATCTACCCTAGGAAGTGAAGATTACAGGTACGAATTCACAAGTAAGGAAGTGCCTAAAGACTAATTGCTGTTTTCAATGATCGCCGAAGAGCTTGATTCGAGAGCTGGGAATGCAGCATCAGATATCCATTCATTTCATCAGGAAGCACGCCTATCTGTCCAAGAAAGTGAAGATCATAGATTCAAATCGGAGCGGGGCAAGTAAGCGACAGCTTGCAGTTATTGAGAGCAGGGTCCTTAGACAGCATTGCTTGGTTCATCGCAACCACTGTTTGATTCTATGGCTATGTAATCGAGGCGAAAACCCGCTTTTCAATAGGTTGACGATAGATCATACCACAGGCACCTAATTGTTCATTCCGGAGCTCGAGAACGGACGAAAGAACAAGTCGAGCGAAGCCCGATGAAAGGACAATAGAGTAGATTCGCAGACTCAGAGAGATGGGATTGGTACAATCAACACGAGGGTTTGCAGGTCTTTCTTATGGAAGTTTCGACTGGTCATGGATTTATTTGTCTACAACAGAAACTGGTAATCGCTACCCAGTACCTTCTCTTCGAAAATAGGCACGAATTCACTCGTACATAACATAAAAAGTGATGTTCACTAAGTTAATAGATCGAACGAACTGTTGTGTTGCGAGCGAAAACCAAGAGTTGGGGCTTTTCTAGAGAGGGAAGAAGAGAAGTTGTGTGCTCCCTACAAAGCCCGTTAGACCCACTCATGATAGATCACCTTACCTTACCTTACCTTCGAAGGCAGCCAAACATGCCTTCTCGTTTCACTAAACTGGCCTCTCAATCCGTTTTGACGGTGGTACCCATTCTGCTAGTGCGAAAGCTGTTCCCGTTTCTTCGTGATCCGATCCGGTATCAGCGGATACTTGCATTTTACCGGGAAGGGTGGAAACAATGGAATGCAACGCAACTGGAAAACGCGTATGAAAAGTTCCATAGTTGATGTGATGGATGTGCCCGGTATCAATCAATGAAACATCGGCTCGACGCAGGATTTCAATAGAACGAAAAACATCGTAAGTAGTAGTAATTGAAAGCCCTGGGACTGCAACCGGAACTACCCGATCCGCTGAAATACGATACGAAGGAAGAAAGCTCAGTACAGGTTCGAAGCTTCGAGCCAGCGAATCCACGCATGGACAGATCGAGGTAGCAACACCACTTTAGGAGATGAAACAAATGTTCAGTGCTCTAGTGTGGTCCCTTTCATCCAGAGGTTAGGATATCGGCTTTTCATGTCGAAGACACGGGTTCGATTTCCTTTATACGCGATGTGGCGAAAAAGACTGATTCAACGAAATATGCCATGCCAGCTTTAAGATTTAAAACGTGTCGTCTACTTCCAGGAAATGTTCGGAACAGAGAACTTTCTCTAATCCAACGCCGCATTCTCCGAAGATTGAGGAACAAGAGGAGATCCAT